CAACATAGAGGAAGAATGAAAGGAATATCCTCTCGAGGTAATCATATTTGCTTCGGTAGATATGCTCTTCAGGCACTTGAGCCCACTTGGATCACATCTAGACAAATAGAAGCAGGACGGCGGGCAATGTCACGAAATGCCCGCCGCGGTGGAAAAATATGGGTACGCATATTTCCAGACAAACCGGTTACAGTAAGACCTACAGAAACACGTATGGGTTCGGGAAAAGGATCTCCCGAATATTGGGTAGCTGTCGTTAAACCGGGTAGAATACTTTATGAAATGGGCGGAGTCACAGAAAATATAGCCAGAAAAGCTATTGCAATAGCAGCATCCAAAATGCCTATACGAACTCAATTCATTATTTCAGCATAATAATTCGAACCAAAGGAAAGAGGTCTTTGGGATGAAAAAAAACAATTGCAATTGTAGGTTTCTTTTTTTTTTTTGATACACAATATTTCTTTTTTTTTTTACTTCGCCCTTTGCACTGAAAGAACAGAGAAAAAAATGATATGATTCAACCTCAAACCCATTTGAATGTAGCCGATAACAGCGGGGCCCGCGAATTGATGTGTATTCGAATCATAGGAACTAGTAATCGACGATATGCTTATATTGGTGACGTTATTGTTGCTGTAATCAAGGAAGCAGTACCAAATACTCCTTTAGAAAGATCAGAAGTGATCAGAGCTGTAATTGTACGGACTTGTAAAGAACTCAAACGTAACAACGGTATGATAATACAATATGATGATAATGCTGCGGTTGTCATTGATCAAGAAGGAAATCCAAAAGGAACTCGAATTTTTGGTGCGATCGCCCGGGAATTGAGACAGTTAAATTTCACTAAAATAGTTTCATTAGCACCCGAGGTATTATAAGACGAGACCGTGATATATTTATAGTATTTGAATGAAATAGATTAATTAATAGATTGATTATGTCTCACGCATATACTTTTTTTTTGTATTTGTAATTATTAGAAATCTTATTAAATTCTTTATCTTTATAAATTCGAAATCTTATCTTATTATAAATATAAAAATCTTTATTATATATTCGAATTCTATTAAAAAGATTTTTTAAATATATTAAATAGAAAATATTTAAAAATTCCATAATTCATAAATAAAAAAATAGAAAAGAATAAAATAAAATTAATAAAAGCTAGAAAATAAAAGATATAATAAAAAATAAAAGATATAATAAAAGAGCATGTTGATTATATCAAAAGTAAAGGGCAACAATCATTTTAGTTTATCATGGGTAAGGACACCATTGCTGACATAATAACTTCTATACGAAATGCTGACATGAATAGAAAAGGAACGGTTCGAATACCATGTACTAATATCACTGAAAACATTGTTACAATACTTTTCCGAGAAGGTTTTATTGAAAACGTGAGAAAACATCGGGAAAACAAAAAAGATTTTTTAGTTTTAACTCTACGGCATAGAAGAAATAGGAAAGGATCATATAAAAATATTTTGAATTTAAAACGAATCAGTAGACCTGGTCTACGAATCTATTCTAATTATCAACGAATTCCTAGAATTTTAGGAGGGATGGGGATTGTAATTCTTTCCACTTCTCGAGGTATAATGACAGATCGAGAGGCTCGATTAGAAAGAATCGGCGGAGAAATTTTATGTTATATATGGTAATCTTTCTGATATCCGAATTCTATGAGAAACTTACATACATTTTTGTGAAAAAAGAGAAAGAAAAAGCGAGTTTCTAATATCACTCCTCATACATTAGTTAATACGGGAAGGGTTTTTAACTGAAATAGGAATAAAAGAAATAAATGGATTCATGAGGGTTTAATTACTGAATCACTTCCCAATGGTATGTTCCAGGTTCGTTTCTATAATGAAAATAGGATTCTAGGTTATGTTTCCGGAAGGATTCGACATAGTTTTATACATATACTACCGGGAGATAAAGTAAAAATGAAAATAAGTGATTTTGATTCAAGCGGAGGGCGTATAATTTTAAAACCCCGGAACCAAAATTCGAATGATTAGGCTGTTTTTCAACTTCAACATTCTTTTGGGAATACAATTTGAAGTTCAAAATTTCAGGAAACCCTATTTTCTTCCAATAAATAGATTCGGAATTCAGTTAAGGAATGACAAATATGAAAATAAGGGCCTCCGTTCGTAAAATTTGTGAAAAATGTCGACTGATCCGTAGGCGCGGACGAATTATAGTAATTTGTTCCAATCCAAGACATAAACAAAGACAAGGATAATCTTTCCAAAAAACAAAAAAAAAGGGCTTTCTAAAACTAAAGGACCAGATGCACAAATAAAAAAATAAAATATAAAAAAAATGAATAAATTATCTATTAATATTTATATTAATAAATTGTATTCCAATTTGATTAATATTCTATTATATATATTAATATATTAGAATAGAATATTCAAATAATATTAAAATATATAAAATGAAAAAAATCGAAAAATAGAAAGGATCTGTTTTTGACATG